ATGAATTTTCAAAATATAAATAAATGGGCAACAAGATGGCTTTTTTCAACAAATCATAAAGATATTGGAACTTTATATTTAATTTTTAGTGCTTTTGCTGGTGTTGTTGGTACAACATTATCTCTTTTAATTAGAATGGAATTAGCACAACCAGGTAATCAAATTTTCATGGGAAATCATCAATTATATAATGTTGTTGTTACAGCACATGCTTTTATTATGGTGTTTTTTTTAGTTATGCCTGCTTTAATTGGGGGTTTTGGTAACTGGTTTGTTCCTTTAATGATTGGTGCTCCTGATATGGCATTTCCTCGTATGAATAATATAAGTTTTTGGTTATTACCTCCAGCTTTATTATTATTAGTTTCATCAGCTATTGTTGAATCAGGTGCAGGTACTGGTTGGACAGTTTATCCACCATTATCTAGTGTACAAGCGCACTCAGGACCTTCAGTAGATTTAGCTATTTTTAGTTTACATTTAACAGGTATTTCTTCTTTATTAGGTGCTATTAATTTTATTTCAACTATATACAATATGAGAGCTCCTGGATTAAGTTTTCATAGATTACCTTTATTTGTATGGTCTATATTAATTACAGCATTTCTTTTATTATTAACTTTACCTGTATTAGCTGGAGCTATTACTATGTTATTAACTGATAGAAATTTAAATACTTCTTTTTATGATCCATCTGGAGGAGGTGATCCAGTATTATATCAACATTTATTTTGGTTTTTTGGTCATCCAGAAGTTTATGTTTTAATTTTACCAGCTTTTGGTATTATTAGTCAAGTTTCTGCAGCTTTTGCTAAAAAAAATGTATTTGGTTATTTAGGAATGGTTTATGCTATGTTATCTATAGGTTTATTAGGTTCAATTGTATGGGCACATCATATGTTTACTGTTGGTTTAGATGTAGATACAAGAGCTTATTTTTCAGCTGCTACTATGATTATTGCCGTACCTACAGGTATTAAAATATTTAGTTGGTTAGCAACTTTATGGGGTGGTTCTTTAAAATTTGAAACACCATTATTATTTGTTTTAGGTTTTATTTTATTATTCGTTATGGGTGGAGTAACTGGTGTAGTTATGTCAAATTCAGGTTTAGATATTGCAATACATGATACTTATTATATTGTTGGACATTTCCATTATGTATTATCTATGGGTGCTGTATTTGGTATATTTACTGGATTTTATTTTTGGATTGGAAAAATTTCTGGTCGTAGATATCCTGAAGTTTTAGGTCAAATACATTTTTGGTTATTCTTTATTGGAGTAAATGTTACTTTCTTTCCTATGCATTTTTTAGGTTTAGCTGGTATGCCTAGAAGAATTCCAGATTTTCCTGATGCTATGAGTGGTTGGAATGCTATAAGTAGTTTTGGTTCTTATATATCATTCTTTTCAGCTTTATTTTTTTTTTATATTGTATATGTAACTTTAGTATATGGTAAAAAAATAAATGAAAATAATACATAAAATCTAATACTTAGATAAAAAACAGTATTAAAAAAAAAATTAATCTTATTTTAGATTAAATTTTTTTTTAACATAATTCATAATTTAATTATTATGAATTATGTTTACCCAATTTAAGCTGAAAAGAATGAAAGGATTCTTAAGGCAATTGTATAATATTTCAATAATAAATAAATTTATAATATGTAAGGTGAATTAGAATTTCCTACTTCGTATTATTTAACTATGATAAAAATTTATATAAAAAAAATATATTCTTTAAGATATTTTAAATAATAAAAAAATTGATAATATATTTATGTTATTACAAGCTTCTAAATTTTTAGGTGCAGGATTAGCAACTTTAGGGTTAATTGGTGCAGGTATTGGTATCGGTAACGTTTTTGGTTCTTTAATTATAGGTATTTCAAGAAATCCTTCTTTACAACAAGAATTAATGAGAACTGCTATTTTGGGTTTTGCTTTAACTGAAGCAATCGCTTTATTCTGTTTAATGATGGCTTTCTTAATTTTATTTGCTTTTTAATTAAGATTAAATCCTGGAAAATATAATAAAAAAAGAATTTTTTATTATATTTTTTATATGTTATATAATTATTAATACTATTTATAAAAATAATTTAAAAAAAAAAATTATTTATTTTTTTAATATATAAATATTTATAATAAATATTTATAATTATTTTTTATTTATGAAAATATTAAAAAAATTTAGTCAATATTTATTACAAATTTTACCTATTATAAATTATACTTTATATAAAAATGAATTATGTATTAATATTTCTTCAAATAAATTAATTCCTATTTTATTTTTTGTTAAGAATCATACAAATAGTCAATTTAAAATATTATCTGAAATTTGTGCTGTAGATTATATAAATAAAGAAAAACGTTTTGAAATTATTTATAATTTATTAAGTATTCGTTTTAATAGTCGTTTAAAAATAAAAATTGTAATTAATGAGTTACAACCTATAAATTCTGTTATTCCAATATACAAAGCTGCTAATTGGTGTGAAAGAGAAGTTTGGGATATGTTTGGTATTTTTTTTTTAAATCATCCTGATTTAAGAAGAATTTTAACTGATTATGGTTTTGAAGGACATCCTTTACGTAAAGATTTCCCTTTAAGTGGTTTTTTAGAAGTTTTTTATAATGAATTAAAAAAAAGGGTTGTTTATGAACCTATTAATTTATCACAACAATATAGATTATTTGAATTTAATAATCCTTGGGATAAAAAATAAATAAAATACATAATATTTTATTAATTATTTTTGTTTTTAGGTGAATTTTCATTTTATATTATGAGATGGAATAAAAAACCTTTATTCGCAGTTTTAAATAATCATTTAATAGATTATCCTACTCCTGTTAATTTAAATTATTTTTTTGGATTCGGTTCGTTAGCCGGTATTATGTTAGTAGTACAAATTTTAACAGGTATTTTTTTAGCAATGCATTATACACCACATATTGATTTAGCTTTTGATAGTGTTGAGCATATTATGCGCGATGTAAATAACGGTTGGTTAATTAGATATACACATGCAAATGGTGCTTCTTTCTTTTTTATTGTAGTATATGTACATATCTTTAGAGGTTTATATTATGGTTCTTATATTACACCAAGAGAAGCTTTATGGTGTTCAGGTGTAATTATTTTTATTTTAATGATGGCTACTGCTTTTATGGGTTATGTTTTACCTTGGGGACAAATGAGTTTTTGGGGTGCAACTGTTATTACTAATTTATTTTCTGCAATTCCTTTAATAGGTAAAGATATTGTTGATTGGTTATGGGGTGGATTTGCTGTTGATAATCCAACATTAAATCGTTTTTTTAGTTTACATTTTACTTTTCCTTTTGTAATTGTAGGTGCTGTATTAATTCATTTAATTTTATTACATGAAGTTGGTTCTAATAATCCATTAGGTATTACGTTAAAAACTGAAAATATACTTTTTTATCCTTATTTTTATACAAAAGATTTATTTGGTTTAATGCTATTATTTTTAGTATTTTTTATTTTTATATTTTATTATCCAAATACCTTAGGTCATCCAGATAATTATATTGAAGCAAATCCAATGAAAACACCTTTACATATTGTTCCTGAATGGTATTTTTTGCCTTTTTATGCAATTTTAAGAGCTATTCCTAATAAAATTGGTGGAGTTATTGCTATGTTTGGTTCTTTAATTATTTTATTAACAATACCTTTTACAAATTCATCTGAAATTAGAAGTACAGCTTTTAGACCTATTTTTAAAGTTTGTTATTGGTTATTAGTTATAGCTTTTTTATTATTAGGTTGGGTAGGACAATGTCCCGTTGAATATCCTTATACGGAAATAGGTGTTATAAGTATGATTTATTATTTTTGTTTTTTTATAATAATTGTACCTTTTTTAGGTAAATTTGAAGCATATTTAGTACGTTATAATACTAATTCTTAATTTTATTTATTATAAGTAATTTAATAAATTACTTATAACTGTTTAAGATATATATGCGTAAAATTATTATATAAAAAATTTTTACTATAGAATTTAAATATATCATTAATATAAAATTAAATATTTAATTTTATATTAATGATATATTTATTATATTATTAAAATAATAACAATAAATTTTAATTATATTTTTTTTAAAATATTTTACCATTCTAAAGCATCACTACACCAAATATAAATAAAACCTATAACTAATTCAACTAAAAATTCAATCATAGTCCAAAAGCCCCATGAAAAATTTGAACTTAAAGTTAAAACCCAAGGAAAAACAAATACAGCTTCTAAATCAAATATAATAAAAAGAATAGCTACTAAATAAAATTTTACATCAAAAATTTTTCTAGCATCATCATAAGGATTAAATCCACATTCATAAGCTGTTAACTTTTCTAAATCATCTTTTTGTTTAATTAATCCAAAAGATAAAATGAAAATTAATATAGATAAAAATAAACTTAATATTAAAAATATAAAAATATTTGAATAATTTAATAACATATTTATTAAAAATTTTAAGGTATAATAATATAATTAAACGGAAAAAACGGGACTTGAACCCGCGACCTATAGCGTGACAAGCTACCACTCTAACCAACTGAGCTACTTTTCCAAAAATTATATTTTTATAATTATTAATGTAAATTTAATGCATCATTAATATACATACATGTTAAAATAGTAAAAACATATGCTTGAATTAAAGCTACAGCAATTTCTAACCCAACTAATAATACAATAATTATTAATGGAATAAAATGCGCTATAAAAATAAAACTATTTACATTTAACATAGTCCAAGCAAAACCTGCAATTACTTTTAATAAAGTATGTCCAGCCATCATATTTGCAAATAATCGTACAGGTAAACTGATTACACGAAAAATATACGAAACTAATTCAATAGGTACTAAAATAGGAACTAATGCTATACTTGCACCACTGGGTAATAATAAATTTAAAAAATTTAATTTATGTTTTTTAATTCCAATTATATTAAAACCTAAATAAATAGTTAATGCTAAAGTAAAAGTAATAATTAAATGACTAGTTATTGTAAAACTATAAGGAACCATTCCAATTAAATTACATAATAAAATAAAGAAAAAAACAACAAAAATTAATGAAACAAAATATTTACCAGATTTACCTATACTTGAATAAGTTAATTCAATAGTAACATTGAAAATCATTTCAAAAAATTGTTGAAAACGTGTCGGAATAAATTTAATTTTTATACATGTAAAAATATATAAATAACTTAAAACTATTATTAAGATTAAAGAAGCATTAGTAAATACAAAAGGTATTTGAAAAATAGGTAAAATTTCAAATTGTTCTAAAGGACTAAACATATAGATTGTCAATTTAATTTATTAATTAATTACCGCCCCACCAGTAAACAGCTACAAATAAAAATAACCAAACAACATCAACAAAATGCCAATACCATGCAGCTGCTTCAAAACCAAAATGGTGCTGTTTAGTGAAATGATGATTAATTAATCTAATAGTACTTATTATAATAAAAATAGTACCTACAATAACATGTATACCGTGAAAACCTGTTAATAAAAAAAAAGTAGTACCATAAATACTATCTGAAATTGAAAAAGTACTTTCAATATATTCATATGCTTGAATTAAAGTAAAAAAAAAAGCTAATAAAATAGTAATAATTAAACTTAAAATTGCATTTTGTCTATCACCAAAAACAATTGAATGATGTGCCCATGTAATAGTTGCACCAGATGATAATAAAATTATAGTATTTAATAAAGGAATACCCCATGCATTAACAGTTTCAATACCTAATGGTGGCCATAAAGAACCTATTTCAGGTGTTGGAGCTAAAGCTGAATGAAAAAAAGCCCAAAAAAAACTAATAAAAAATAATAATTCGCTAAAAATAAATAAAAGCATACCGTTTCTTAAACCTAATTGTACTTGTTTAGTATGTTGACCTTCATATACAGCTTCTCTAACTATATCACGAAACCAAGTATACATAGTTAAAATAACCATTAAAAAACCAGTTAAAGTTAAAAGATTACTACCAATATAACCATGAAAATACATAGCACCACCAAAAGTTAAAAAAAAAAGTCCAAATGAAATTATAAAAGGCCAAGGACTTGGATCTACTAAATGATAAGGGTGATTTTGAGTATTTTGAGTATTTTGAGTATTTTTTTTTAAGAATTTAAAATCATTTTGAAATTTATTGATATTAGAATCATTTATTGTTGTTGTTTCAATTTGTAAATTTTTTTTATTTATATAATAATAGTTTTTCATATTGATTAAAGAATTTATGTAATAATTAATTATTTATTGATAAATAATTTATTAAAAATTTAATCAAAAATAAGATTAAATTTTAATTTTTTTATATTTTTATAATATTGTTTTTTTGTATTAATTGTTTTACTTTTATTTTTTGAAGTCTGAATAATTTCATTTGTTATATTTTTTAAATTTGCATTTAAAAGTAACCAAGATACTGATTTTTTAATTTGTTTATCTTCATTTAAAAGCATTAAGAAATATCGATCTTTTTTTTTTTTTTTATTTCTTTTTTTATTAGGAATACTAATAGCTTTTAATTTAGGTAATAAGTTATCAATTGACTTAAATAAAATAAAATTAGGTTTTTGTTTTGTAATTTTTTTTAAATTAATTAAAATCTTTTTAAATATATTTTCTGAACAGGTTTTTTTACCTTTCTTTAATAACATATTTATAAATAATTTTTTTATTTTATACTCTTCGTATTTTAGTTCCATATTTTGATCTTGATGTTTTTCGTGAATAAATTCCTAATAAATCATATTTACCTCGAATAACATGATATTTTACTCCAGGTAAATCTTTTACACGACCACCTCTAATTAATACAATTGAATGTTCTTGTAAAGTATGGCCAATACCAGGGATATATGTAATTATTGTATACCTACTAGATAGATGGACTTTTGCTACTTTACGCATAGCTGAGTTAGGTTTTTTAGGGGTTGTATTATAAACTTTTAAACAAATACCTTTACGTTGTGGACATTGTTTTAAAGCTGTACTTTTATTTCTTTTTTTTTTCTCTAAACGTTTTTGTTTTTTTAAAAATAATTGATTAATTGTTGACATATTATTTTTTTAATAATTGAATAATAACGGACTCGAACCGCTAACATTTTCGGTGTAAACGAAATACTCTACCAATTGAGCTAATTATTCTATGGGCCTAAGTAGATTTGAACTACTGACTTTACACTTATCAGGCGTATACTCTAACCAACTGAGTTATAGGCCCTTTGAAGTAAAAGGATTCGAACCTTTGATTTTCCGTACCAAAAACGGAGGCCTTACCACTTGGCTATACTTCAAAATAAAATATATGCTTAGAAAGACTCGAACTTTCATTTTATAGATCCGCAATCTAATGCTTTATCCAATTAAGCTATAAGCATAACTTTAATTTTTTTTTAAAATTTTAATATTTGTTAATGCATTTTCTGATAAAATTTTTTTAATTAAAATTAAAAAATTTAATAATTGAAAAAAATTTTTAAATTTTATATCAATTTTTGGTGTATAATTTTTAATTATAAAATGTTCACGTGATTTTTTATTTACATGTGGAGATTTTAATAGAGTAAAAATTTTATTTTTATTTTTTGTTTGAAATATTCCTTGTATTTGGATATTTTTTAATTTATTAATTTTTTTTAATTTTAATAAATTCTGTTTAAGTTGATTTATTTTTTGAAAGGATTTAAAAGTTATTCTTAAAAGATACATATTTTTAATAATAAAAATTGTCTGGAGGTGGATTTGAACCACCGACACAAAGATTTTCAGTCTTTTACTCTAACCAACTGAGCTATCCAGACTAAATATTATATTAATAAATATAAATAAATTTTGTTTAAATTTACTAATATAATATTAGGATAAATAAATAAAAATAAAATAAATTGAGTATTAATTGATAATACTAGACTTTGTATTTTATTTATTTTTGAAATATACAATTTTCTTAATATTTTTTCAAAATAAATAATTTTAATTATTTTTAAATAATAAAAAGAACTTAAAATACTTATAATAATACCAAAAAAAACTAAACTAAAATAATTATTTTTAATAGCTGAAAAAAATATAAATAATTTTGAAAAAAAACCAGCTAATGGTGGTATACCCGCTAATGAAAAAATATTTAATATAATAATAACAGCAATTAATTTATTAATAGTATATATATTCGATAAGTCTGTTAAATATTTAATAGGTTTATGATTTATATTTAAAGATAAATATGAAGTCCATAAATTAATACTTGTTATAATATAAATAATAACATATAATAATATAAAAGGAATATTATTTAACATATTTGAAGTAAATCCTATTAAAATAAAACCTACATGACTTATAGAACTATAAGCTAATAATCTTTTAATTTTTTTTTGTTGTAATGCTGATAATGCACCTATTAACATAGATAAAAAAGAAATAATATAAAAAAAAATTTCAAAAAAATATGAAATATAAAAAAAAATTTCAAAAAATAAACGAATTAAAATACCAATAAAAGCTATTTTAGGTACAATAGCAAAAAAACTAGAAATATTATTAGGTGCACCTTCATATACATCAGGTAACCAAAAATGAAAAGGTGAAGCACCTATTTTAAATAAAATACCAACTAAAATAAAAATTAATCCATAAGATAAACTTATTAAAATATTAATATTTTCTAAAAAATTTATATTTGATAATATTAAAAAAATATTATTAAAATTTAAAGAACCTGTAATAGCATAAATTATTGAAGAACCAAATAAAATAAAACCTGAAGCGATTGATCCTAAAATAAAATATTTTAATCCAGCTTCTATTGATAATATAGATTTTTTTTGAGTTGATGTTAATATATAAAAACTTAAACTTTGTAATTCTATTGATAAATATAAAGTAATTAAATGATTTGAAGATATTAATAACATTAAACCTAATAATGATATTAACATTAATATATTAATTTCATATGAATTTATTTTTTGTTGTATTAAATATTTTTGTTGTATTAAAAAACAAACAATTGTTGATAAAATTAAAATTATTTTAATAAATTGTGTAAAATTATTAATAATTAATACACCGTTTAATATATTATTTGAAATATTTGTTATATTTAATGTTAATATTAAAAGAATTAATAATAAATATATTATTATAGTAGTAATATTTTTAATAATCAAAATTTTTTGCATATTTTGATTTTTTTTATAAAAAACTCCAAATAATAATAAAATTAATAAGATAGTTGTTAAAAAAAATTCGGGAATAATAATTTCAAAATTATTATTAAAAATTTCCTGAAAAATCATAATGTAATAAAAGAAATAAATATTTTTAAAATATTTACTTACTATATATGCTATATATTTATAAAAAAATTAATTTATAAATATTTTATTTTAATTAAATAAAAATTAAATAAAAATGTCATTAAAAAAAATTAAAAATTTTTCTATAAATTTCGGTCCACAACATCCAGCAGCTCATGGTGTTTTACGTTTAATTTTAGAATTAAATGGAGAAGTAGTTCAAAAGGCTGATTCTCATATAGGTTTATTACATCGAGGTACTGAAAAATTAATAGAATATAAAAATTATTTACAAGCTTTACCTTATTTTGATAGATTAGATTATGTTTCAATGATGTGTCAAGAACATGCTTATGTTTTAGCTATAGAAAAATTATTAAATTGTGATATCCCTTTAAGAGCACAATATATTCGAGTTTTATTTTCAGAAATAACACGTATTTTAAATCATTTATTAGCTGTTTGTTGTCATGCTTTAGATGTAGGAGCTATGACACCTTATTTTTGGGGATTTGAAGAACGTGAAAAATTAATGGAATTTTATGAAAGAGTTTCTGGTGCACGTATGCATGCGGCTTATTTTAGACCTGGAGGAGTTAATCAAGATTTACCTAAAGGGTTATTAAATGATATATATATTTTTTGTGAACAATTTAATACAAGATTAGATGAAATTGAAGAAATGTTAACTAATAATAGAATTTGGAAACAAAGATTAGTAGATATTGGTATTGTTTCTGCTAAAGATGCTTTAAATTTAGGTTTTAGTGGTGTAATGTTACGTGGATCTGGAATTTCATGGGATTTACGTAAAACACAACCTTATGAAGTTTATGATCAATTAGAATTTGATATACCTGTTGGTACAAATGGTGATTGTTATGATCGTTATTTAATTAGAATTGAAGAAATGCGACAATCTATTCGAATTATTTTACAAGTACTTAATAAAATTCCTAAAGGTCCTATAAAATTAGACGATAAAAAAATTACAAACCCAAATAGAATTCAAATTAAAAATTCTATGGAGTCTTTAATTCATCATTTTAAATATTATTCTGAAAATATTAGTGTAAATAATGGAGAAACTTATACTGTTATTGAAGCACCTAAAGGGGAATACGGTGTTTATCTAGTATCTGATGGGACCAATAAACCTTATAGATGTAAAATAAAATCACCCGGATTTTTACATTTACAAGCATTAGATTTTATGGCTAAAAATTATATGATTGCTGATGTGGTTACAATTATAGGTACTTTAGATGTTGTATTTGGTGAAATTGATCGTTAAATAAAAAAATATGTTTAAACAAAAAATTAAATTTTTGAAAAAATATAAATTAAATCAATTACAAAAAATTAAACAAACTTATAAATATATATATATATTTCGTTATAATGATTTAAATATTAACGAAATAATATCTTTAAAAAAAAATATTAAAAAATTAGATTATAAATCTTTAATTTTAAATCAAAATTTAACTACTTATGTTTTTTCAAAATTAAAAGGACAAGGTTCTATTTTAATAATTTATGGAAATAATGATTTAAATTTAATTAAAAATTTAACTAATTTTAAAAAACTTGAATTAATTTATTTAAGTATTCAAAATACTATTTATTCGAATTTAAAAATAAAACAAATAATATCTCAAAACAATCCATCACTAAATAATTTAGTTGTTCAACCTTTTTTAAATTTTATATATTATTTAAGAAAAATTTAAAAGGCGATTATAACTTAAAGGTAGAGTGTTAGATTGTGGGTCTAAGTGTTATGGGTTCAAGTCCCATTTTTCGCCCATTTTTTTGTTTATTTAAATTTTTATGTTTAATAAGTTTATATTAATTTTTTTACTTATTTTGCCATTGATTGCAGTTATTATATTATCTTTTGTAAAAGATGAAAAATTTATAAAAAATTTTAGTATTTTTATGTCTTTTTTCATTTTTCTAATGTCATTACCTTTATGGATTTTATTTGATAAATCGACTTCTAATTTTCAATATTTATTTAAAATTGAATGGATTAGTCAATTTAATATTAATTTTTATTTAGGTCTTGATGGTATTTCATTATTTTTTATAATTTTAACAACATTCTTGATTCCTATATGTATGTTAATAAGCTATGAAATTATTAATAAAAATATAAAAGAATATTTTATTTTATATTTTATTTTAGAATTTTGTTTAATTATTTCATTTAGTGTATTAGATATCCTTATTTTTTATATTTTCTTTGAAAGTGTATTAATTCCAATGTTTTTGATTATTGGTATTTGGGGATCAAGAGAACGTAAAATTAAAGCTTCTTATTTATTTTTTATGTATACTTTAGCAGGTTCATTATTTATGTTTATTGCTATTATTCATTTATTTTTAACCGTAGGTACTACAGATTATCAAATATTATATTATAGTAATTTTAATTTCTCATATGAAAAATTATATTTCTTAGCTTTTTTTTTAGCATTTGCTGTTAAAGTTCCAATGTTACCTTTTCATGTTTGGTTACCTGAAGCTCATGTTGAAGCACCTACAGCAGGTTCTGTATTATTAGCTGGTATTTTATTAAAATTAGGTTCATATGGTATGATAAGATTTTTAGTTCCTTTATTTCCTAAAGCTGCTTTATATTTTACACCATATATTTTAGTATTATGTTTAATATCAGTTATTTATGCTTCATTAACAGCTATAAGACAAACAGATTTAAAACGTATTATTGCTTATGCTTCAGTTGCTCATATGAATTTTATTATTTTAGGTATTTTTTCTTTAACTATTCAAGGTTTAGAAGGTAGTATTATTCAAATGATTAGTCACGGTTTAGTATCTAGTGGGTTGTTTTTTTCAATTGGATGCTTATATGATAGATATCATACACGTTTTATTAATTATTACGGTGGTTTAGCACATACAATGCCTTTATTTTGTATTGTATTGTTTATTTATATATTAGCAAATATGTCTATTCCAGGTTCAAGTAGTTTTGTAGGAGAAATTCTTATCTTAACAGGTATTTTTGAAGATAATACTACAACAGCTATTTTTGCAACAGTTGGAATGTTTTTGGGTGGTATTTATTCTCTATTATTTTATAATCGAATTTGTTATGGTAATATTCAAAATCTTTATTTAAAAATTTATTATGATTTAACTTATCGTGAATTTTTAATACATTTAATTTTAATTGCAAATATTTTCTTATTAGGTTTATATCCTAAGATTTTTGAAAGTTGTATGCATGAAAGTGTATCAAAAATTTTAATACATATCGATTTTTCTTATTTTTATTAAATAAAATATTTTTATTTTATTTAATAAAAAGCCCTTTTAGTCTAATGGTTAGGACATTGCCTTTTCACGGCAAAGATACGAGTTCAATTCTCGTAAAGGGTATAAAAAATATATATTTAATATATTTTTAATAATTATAAAAATTTATAATTATTGCATAATATGATAATTTAATAACCAATATGGCTATTGAATTATCATATATACTGGAATCAAATATTAAAAAATATAAAGATGAAAAAAGTTTACAAGAAACAGGTATTGTTCTTTCAATGAGTGATGGTATTGCTAGATGTTATGGTTTAACAAAAATTCAAGCTGGTGAAATGGTTGAATTTAATAATGGTAATATTAAAGGAATGGCTTTAAATTTAGAACCTGATGTTGTTGGTGTTGTTGTTTTTAGTAATGATAGGGAAATTCAAGAAGGTAATTTTGTAAGAAGAACTGGATCAATTGTTAGTGTTCCTGTAGGACCTGAAGTATTAGGTAGAGTAGTAGATGCTTTAGGACAACCTATTGACGGTAAAGGTCAAATTAATAGTAAATTAGAAAGTAGAGTAGAAGTTAAAGCTCCAGGTATTATGCCTAGAGAAAGTGTTAAAGAACCTGTACAAACTGGTCTAAAAGCTGTAGATAGTTTAATTCCTATTGGTCGTGGACAAAGGGAATTAATTATTGGTGATAGACAAACAGGAAAAACTTCTATTGCTATTGATACTATAATTAATCAAAGAGAACCTCATTTAAAAAAAGATACAAATAATCAATTATATTGTATTTATGTAGGTGTAGGTCAAAAAAGATCAACTATTGCTGAATTAACAAAAACTTTAGAAGAAAAAAATGCAATGTTTTTTTCTGTTATTGTAGCTGCAACTGCTTCAGATTCAGCACCTTTACAATATTTAGCACCTTATACCGGTTGTGCTTTAGGTGAATATTTTAGAGATAATGGTAAACATGCTGTTATTTTTTATGATGATTTATCAAAACAAGCTGTAGCTTATAGACAAATGTCATTATTATTAAGAAGACCTCCAGGTAGAGAAGCTTATCCAGGTGATGTATTTTATTTACACTCTCGTTTATTAGAAAGAGCTGCTAAAATGAATAGAAAAATAGGTGGTGGTTCATTAACTGCTTTACCTATTATTGAAACTCAAGCTGGTGACGTTTCTGCATATATTCCTACTAATGTTATTTCAATTACTGATGGACAAATTTTCTTAGAAACTGAATTATTTAATGAAGGTCAAAGACCTGCAATTAGTGTAGGTTTATCTGTAAGTCGTGTTGGTTCTGCAGCTCAAATTAAAGCTATGAAACAAATCGCAGGTACTATGAAATTAGAATTAGCACAATTTAGAGAAGTACAAGCTTTTGCTCAATTTGGTTCAGATTTAGATGCAACTACTCAACAACAATTAAATAGAGGAGTTAGATTAACCGAAATGTTAAAACAAGGATTAAATATACCTTTATCAGTTGAAGATCAAATTGTAATTATTTATTTAGGTGTAAGAGGTTTTTTAGATAAAATTGCTGTAAATAAAATTTCAATTTTTGAAACTAATTGGTTAAACTTTATTAAAAATAATCATTCAAATATTTTAGACGAAATTTTAACTAAAAAAGAAATTTCTAAAGAATTAGATAAAAAATTAAATATTTTAGCTACTGATTTTACTAATAATTTTATTACTAAATAATAATTTTATATATTATTTATATTATTTATTTAATAAAAATAATATAAAATAATAATTATTTTTTAGATACTTAAAATGTTGATAATAAAAAAAGGTGTTTTTTTAAAATTTTTATAGATCATTGATATATAATTATTAAAAAAAAACGTATTATGTTAGTCTTTCCGATTATATAAAAAAATATATTTAAAATCTTTAAACTAAAATTAATTAATCTAAAAATATTAAAATTATTTATTATTTAAGTAGAAATATTTTTTTAATATTTCAAATTTATTTTATTTTATTATGTTATTATTAACTTTAATTTTTTTACCTTTTTTAGGTTCAGTAGCAGCTGGACTGTTTGGTTTTTATATTGGACGTAAAGGTTCAGTATTTATAACTACATTAACAATTTTTTTAAGTTGTCTTTTTTCATTAATTATTATCTATAATTCAATTACTAATGAATATGAATATATTATTTATATTTCAAATTGGATTAATAGTGGTTTATTTAATTGTAATTGGTGTTTTTTATTTGATAGTTTAACTATGATAATGTTAGTGGTTGTAACTAGTATTTCAACCTTAGTTCATTTATATTCATCACAATATATGGCACATGATCCACATTTATCTAGATTTATGTCATATTTATCCTTATTTACTTTTTTTATGATTATCTTAATTACTGGTGATAATTTCATGCAAATGTTTGTTGGATGGGAAGGTGTTGGTTTTTGTTCTTATTTATTAATTAATTTTTGGTTTACACGTTTACAAGCAAATAAAGCAGCTATTAAAGCAATGTTAGTTAATAGAATTAGTGATTTAATATTATTATTAGGGGTATTAACTATTTTCTATAATATAAGAACAATTGAATATTTTAGTACTTTTGCTGCTATTTCTATTGTTAAAGACTTTAAATTTATTTTTTTTAATTATATTTTAAGTATTATTGATGTAGCTTGTATTTTAATTTTTATAGGTGCGATGGGTAAATCTGCTCAAATTTTTTTACATTTATGGTTACCTGATGCTATGGAAGGTCCTACACCTGTTTCTGCATTAATTCATGCAGCTACAATGGTAACAGCAGGTGTATATTTAACGGCTCGTTGTTCACCTATGTTTGAATATTCAATGTTTTCTTTAAAAATTATTACAATTATAGGTGCTTCTACCGCTTTTTTTGCTAGTACTGTTGGATTAGTACAAAATGATTTTAAAAAAATAGTTGCTTATTCTACTTGTAGTCAATTAGGTTATATGTTTTTTGCTTGTGGATTATCAAATTATCCTTTAGCTATTTTTCATTTATCAAATCATGCTTATTTTAAAGCTTTATTATTCTTATGTTCTGGGGCAGTAATTCATGCAATGGGTGATGAACAAGATATTAGAAAAATGGGGGGTTTAAGACGTATTTTACCTTTTACTTATATCATGTTTTTAATAGGTTCTTTATCATTAATGGGTTTTCCTTTTTTAACGGGTTTTTATTCTAAAGATTTAATATTAGAAGTAGCTTTTGCTAGTTTTAGTGAAACAGGTCATTTTGCTTATTGGTTGGGTACAATAGGTGCTTTTTTTACAGCTTTTTATTCTACTCGTTTATTATTTTTTGCATTTTTAAGTGAAACCAATGCTTATAAAAATATTATTAAAAATGCACATGATGTTCCATTAGAAATGGGAATTCCTTTAGGTTTATTAGCTTTTGGTAGTATTTTTATTGGTTATATTTTTAAAGATATGTTTGTAGGATTAGGTTCAAATTTTTGGAATAATTCTATCTATATAGATCCATTAAACAATCAAATGATTGATGCTGAATTTTTACCAACATTTTTTAAATTATTACCAGTTATTTTAAGTTTCTGTGGTTTATTTAGTGCTTTTTATTTATATTTTTTTAAATTTAAATTTTTATATAATTTAAAAATTTCAGAATATGGTCTTTATTTTTATAACTTTTTAAATAGAAAATGGTATTTTGATAAAATTTATTATGAATTTATTAATCAATATATTTTAAAAATTGGTTATAATGTTACATATAAAATGATTGATAAAGGATTAATTGAAATATGTGGTCCTTACGGTTTAACTACAATTTTTTCTTTTTTAAGTCAAAAAATAATTTTATTACAAACAGGTTATATTTATCATTATTCTTTATTAATGTTAATTAGTACGATTTTTTTAATAAATATTATTTTTTTTTCTATTATTTATTACTTTAATATTATTATTATTTTATTATTTTTATTTATTTTTTTATTAATTAAATAAAAATAATAAAATATATATCTTTTAAGACAAAATTATATATATTATGGATTTTGAAACAATTTTTTTTTATACTTTTTCAACTATAGCTTTAACTTCAGCTATATTTGTAATATATTCTACAAATACAATATATTCTGCATTCTTTTTAATATTAGTTTTTACAAATTCAACAGGATTATTATTAATTTCAGAAGTTGAATTTTTATCAATTATGTTAATTATTATTTATGTAGGAGCCATTACTGTGTTATTTTTATTTGTTATTATGATGTTAGATGTTAATGTTTTAATTGATAAAAATAAAATTAATAATAATTTTGGTTATTTACCTATTATTTTTTTAATTAGTTTTATTTTTTTTTTAGAAACATTCGTTATGTTTAGTAAAGTTTTTACATCGTATTATCATTTAATAAATAATTCTTTTTTTAATCAAGAAGTCAATACTTTATTTTTTTTTAAAGATAGTATGAAAGGTACTTTCGAAATATTTGTTGATGTAAAACCTTTTTTAAAAAATTTTATTAATCAATTAGATATTATTACAAATATTGAAACAATAGGTCAAATTTTATATAGTTATTATGCTTTTTTTTTTTTAGCAGCGGGTATTATATTATTAATCGCTTTAATAGGTGCAGTAACTTTAACTAAAAAAGAAAAAAAAAAAAATTTTAAACAAAATATTTATAAACAACTTTCAAGAAATTCATTAAAAGCTATTTTTAATGTACATTCACATAAATTTGTTTAAATAAAAAAATAAAACTAAAACAACCTTAACTTAATTGGTAGAGTATTAGCCTTCTAAGCTTTAAAATCTTGGTTCGAATCCAAGAGGTTGTAAATAGTTTTATTAACTAAATTATAAAAATTATGAATTTTATTTTTAATTTTTTAAAAAATTTGATTTTTTTTTTAATTTTTGATATAGATATTTCTGAAGAAGGTATTGAAAATGAAGATATTAATGATGAAACTCTTATTAAAGAAGAAAAAAAATCAATTTCTTATTTTAAAATTTTTATATTAAGTACAATAACTTTTATTAGTTTTTTATTTTTTATAAATTTTATCAATAATAATTCAGATATCAATAAATTACAAGATTTATTAAATGAATTAGTTTTTGTAACAGATTGGTCTTTATATAGGGATATTTTTTTAAATGTTCAAAAAATTTTAAATAATCCTTCACTGGAAGAAAAAAAAAATATATTATATGTATTAAAAGAGATTCATTCTTTTTTTTTATGTAATAATATTCAAGTAAAAAATTTACAAAAATTCAATGAAATTATGAAAGAAATTATTAGTTTATTAAGTAAAGACGAATAATTATATCTAAATAAATTAAAACTTTTTTAAAAAATATAGAAGAGAAGGTTTTTTTTATTTACTCTATCTGTCCTTATAAAAAATATTTAAATATAGGTTTAAAAAATAAATTAAATATTAAGTAATAATATTTAATTTATTTTTTAAATAAAAATATTTATAAGGATAATAAATTGATTTTATAAATTGAAATATCTCTATATAATTTAAAGAAAACAATCATAATAGCTAATCCTATAGCAGATTCTGCTGCTGCTACAGTTAAGATTAATAATGAAAAAACTTGTCCTATTATATCATCAATTAAAACTGCAAAATAAATAAAATTTAAATTAATTGATAATAATAATAATTCAATAGACATTAAAATAATTATAATATTTTGTCTATTTAAAATTATACCGAATAATCCTAGACAAAATAAAAAAAAAGTAAAAATAAAATGATTTAAAATACTCATAATTAGATTAACCAATTAAAACTCATTAAAATACCTGCAGTATATAAAAACCAACTTAATGTAAAAGGTAAAAATACTTTCCAACCTAAACGCATTAATTGATCATAACGATATCTAGGTAAAACAGCTCTAGCTACTACAAATAAAACAACAAAAAAACATACTTTAATACTAAACCAAAAAGATCCCGGTAAGAAATTAATAAATTCAATACTAAAAGGAAAAGGTGCAAGCCAACCACCTAAAAATAAAATAGTAGTTAAACTACTCATTAATAACATATTTGCATATTCACCTAAAAAAAATAATGCAAAACCCATAGCGGAATATTCAACATTATAACCAGAAACTAATTCAGCCTCAGCTTCAGGTAAATCAAAGGGATGTCTATTTGTTTCTGCTAAACAAGATATAAAAAAAATTAAAAAAATAGGAAAAAGAGGAAAACAATACCAAACAGTTTTTTGTGCTAAAACAATAGAAATTAAATTCAAAGATTTAGTACAAACAATTACTGAAAGAATTGAAAATCCAATGGTTAATTCATATGAAATCATTTGTGCAGTTGATCTTAATGCACCTAAAAAGGAATATTTTGAGTTACTTGACCAACCACCAATAATAATCCCATAAACACCTAATGATGAAATTGCTAATAAATATAGAATACCAATATTTAATTCGGTAAAAAACATACCAAATCCTAAAGGTATTACAGTCCAACTTAATAAACTTAAAAAAAAAGCTAAAATAGGTGCAAATATAAATAAAATTACATCAGCATTACTTGGTAAAATAGTTTCTTTTACGAATAGTTTAAGACCATCAGCTAATGGTTGTAATAATCCAAAGGTACCTACAACATTAGGTCCTCTTCTTCTTTGAATAGAAGCTAATACTTTACGTTCAACTAAAGTAAAATAAGCCACAGCAATTAATAAAGGTAATACTAAAATTAAAAATTTTAAAATTGTGTATATCATAATGATTTTGATTGATTTTTAATAATTTTTTTAGAATTAATTAATATTTTTGAATATTGTTCTAATATATTTGTATAATAATTATTTTTAATTAAAGAATCTAAAAAGTTAATATTAATTTTTAAATATTTTTTGTTAAAATTAAAATTATTTATAATTTTTAATTTTTTTTTTAATAAATAAGGTAAAATATCTTTTATTTTTAAAAATGAATTTATTTTTGATTGATTTTTATTTAATACAAATGTATAAATATTTCTATAAATTATAGAATCTTTACGTTGTTCAGTATTTAAATTTAAAATTTGTTCATTTTTTTGAATAAAACCTTCTAAGTTAATATACATTCCTTTTTTTTCTAAAAAAGTTAATCCAGGTAAAATTAAATTTGAATTTTGTGCATCTTTAGTAAAATGATGTCCTTGATAAATAGTAAAAGTATTTTTAGAAATTTTTAATTTATTTTGTAAATTTGTATTAAATAAATAATATAATTTTGAATTATTTAATAAATTTTGTGATTTTGAAAAAGTAATTTCAAAAAAATTAATTAAAGAAGTTTGAGAATTAAAAAAATTAATATTATTTTTCAAAAATGATAAATTTTTTAATTTTGATAAAAAAAAAAAACCATTTTTTTGTTTTATAATATTCTCACCTATAATAATTAAAGGTTTTTTTGCTTTTTTTAAATCTTTACAAAATGAATGTTTTCCTAATATAATATTTATTAATGTTTTACAAGTTAATCCTAAATGTTTTATTGGATAAGTAAAATTAGTCTTATTACCCATATAAGCTATTTTAAAATCCCCTTTTTGTAAACGATTAATTAAATGAATATTTAAAATAGAACCTTCTTTACGTATATCACTACCTATTATTAAACAAAGATCTGATTCTTCAATTGATTTTAAAGTATTATTAAATAAAAAATTTGAAGTTAAATCTGAATTAATTTTAAAATTTTTATTATTTAAAAAATATTCATAATTAATATTTGAAATTCCTAATTTATTTAAATTTTTTTTTAATAAAAAAAGTGATTCTAAATCAGTTAAATCTCCAATAATGCTTTTAATATCTGAGCTATCTGTAGTTATTAATTTTTTATTAATTATATTTAAAGCATTTAACCAAGAAATTTTATGAAAATTATTTTCATCATCTTTTAATAAAGGATATTTTAATCGTTGGTATTTTAAACTATCAAAAAAATATCTTGTTTTATTTGATATCCATTCTTTATTAATATTAAAATTAGTTTTAGGTAAAATACGTATAATTTCATTATTGAAAATATCAATTTTAATATTTGAACCTATACTATCTAAAATATCAATACCTTCCTTTTTTTTTAATTCCCAAGAACGGGCTTTAAAAGTATAAGGTTTTGACGTTAAAGCTCCTACAGGACATAAATCAATTAAATTACCAGAAAATTCAGAATTAAAGATTTTTGGATAATAAAAATTAATTTCTGTTTTATTACCACGACCGGTAGTACCTAAATCATCAATGCCACAAATTTCATTTGCAAAACGAACACAACGTGTACAGTGAATACATCTAGTCATAATAGTTTTAATAAAAGGACCGCAATATTTATCTTCTACACTACGTTTTTTAAAAAAAAAACGACTACGATCAGAACCAAAAATCATTGTTTGATCTTGTAAATCACATTCAGATGCTTGATCACAAATAGGACAATCTAAGGGATGATTTATTAAAAGAAATTCTAATACACTTTCACGTGCTTTTTGTACTAAAGGTGTATTAGTAAATATTTTCATATTAGTCATTAAAGGCATAGCACATGAAGCTACAGGTTTAGGTGAATTTTCAATCTCAACTAAACACATTCTACAATTTCCGGCAATTTGTAAATTTTCTTGAAAACAAAATTTAGGAATTTCAATTTTGAAATTATTACAAGCTTGTAATACTGTTAAATTTTTATTAACTTTTAATTTTATATTGTTAATATATATATTAATCATTTATTATGATAAAAAATTAAATATAATATGAATTTATTTTCACTAAAAAGCTATATTTTTTTTAAAATATATTATTTTATATCTAAAATATATTCTTATAGAGATTATCAAAGAAGGGATTTGAACCCTTAATGCTTTTAAGCTTTACATCCTAAGTGTAACGTGTTTACCAATTTCACCACTTTGATAATAAATAAATACCTACTATTGGACTTGAACCAATAACCCTTAAATGGGAACAGATTTTAAATCTATCGTGTTTACCAATTTCACCAAGTAGGCTAATATATTTTTAAAAATAATATATGAAAAAAAAAAAAATAATAACTTATTTACAATTACATTTATTTGAATTAAAATATAATTTTATTATATTTTTAATTACTTTTTTTTATCTTTTTATAATTTCATATTATTTTTCAGATCAATTAATATATTTATTAGTTAATAATTTACTTAATAAAAATATGTTAAAATATTTTATCTTTACAAATATTACTGAAATTTTTATTACTAATCTTTTTATAGCAATTTTTATAGCGACTTTTATAACAATTCAATTAAGTATTTTCTTAATTTGGTTTTTTTTATCAAAAGGTTTATATAAATTTGAAAATTTTCTTTTTATAAAATTTTATATTTTTTATATTATTTTTAATTTATTTATAATAAATTTAATTTTTGTAAAAATTATTCCACATATTTGGAATTTTTTATTAAATTTAAATTTTTCAAATTTATATATTTTAACTATTTATTTTGAACCAAAAATTAATAATTATTTTGATTTTATTTTTTCATCATTTATTTATATATTTATAATATTTATTTATTTTTTTTTATTATTTTTTTTAATATTTAATAATATTTTTCAAATTAAAATAATTATTAATTTAAGAAAATTTTTTTATTTAAAAATAATATTATTAAGTGCTTTAATTACACCACCAGATATATTTAATTTTTTATTAATTTATTTTTTTTTTATATTAATTTTTGAAATATTTATATATATTTTAATATATATAAATAAATATAAATTAAATTATTTTTTTTATAAAATTTAATTTATTTTTATTTAAATTAATATTTGTATCTGTAATAATTTTTTTTTCTTTAAAAATTTTTAAATTTAATTGATAATTTTTTAAATACTTAATAGATGTTATTTTTAAAGAAGATCCATTTGTTAAAATAATTTTATTTTTATAGGTAAAAATTTTTTTATTTTTTTGCATATATTAAAATTTAAGTTTTGGCTAGATAACATAATGGTAATGTAAAGGACTGCAAATCCTTTAATGACGGTTCAAATCCGTCTCTAGCTTTTTAAAATTAAAGGATAGAGTGGGATTTGAACCCACGGTATTTTTACATACTTCAGTTTTCAAGACTGACACCTTAAACCACTCGATCACCTATCCATATTAAAGATGTTAAAATTAACGTCTTTTTTGTTTTTTTAATCTACAACCATTGAAAGGTTTTGTTGTTTTATCTAAAAGATATCTTACTTTAAAATTTTTTTTTAAGTTTTTTAAAACATTATATCTACCTAAACCTGTACCATGTAAATAAACTTTTAATTTTTTTATTTTTTTAAATTGAAGATATTTATTAATTTTATAAATAATTAATTGAACATTATATGGTGTATTTTTTTTAAATCTTGTTTTTTTTAATGATTTTGTCGACCATTGTTTTAAAAGATTTCCCTTATAAGTTGTTAAACTAATAATAGTATTTTTTAAACTAGCAGTGATATGTAAATTAGCTAAAATTAAAGGATTTTTTTTTTTTAAATTTTTTTTTATTTTATATTTATTTCTAAAATTATATTTAAATTTATTGTTATTCATAGAATAATAATTTTATTTTTTTTTTTTTTGTACCTTAAATGGACGCTTATTACGTAAAATACGTTTTTGAATAAAAATTTTTTTTAATTTTTTAGACGTTTTAGCATTTGTATGTGTACGTTGTCCTCTAACGGGTAATCCTTGACTTTGTCTAATTCCGCGATTACTTTTAATTTCTACTAATTCATTTAATCTTTCAGTTTTAATTTTTTTTAAAAGCTGTTCAACTTTTAAATTTTTATTAATATAATTAATAAGTCGATTTACGTGGTTGTTTTTAAGTTTATTAAGGGTGATTTGAGGATTAATTCCTATATTTTTACAAATTTTCTTAGATTGAAATTTATTAATACCATATAAAATGGTTAATGAATATAAAATACTTTTTGAATCTGAAATTGTTTTATTAAAAATATATAACATAATAGATTTTATCTATATACCATATAAAATGATAGAAAAAAAAATAAATCCCATAACACCTTCACAACGTCAAACATTTTTATTAAAAAAAAATAATTTAACTCGAATTTTTAAAATTAAACCTTTAACAAAAGGTTTTCAACGTGCTAATGGTAAAAATAATCAAGGTAGAATAACTGTAAGACATCGCGGAGGCGGGCATAAACGTTTATACAGAAAAATTAATTTTAATCGATCTCAAAATATAGAAGGTTCTGTTATTAAAATTTTATATGATCCTAATCGTTCTGCAAATATTGCTTATATTAAAAATAATTCTAAATCATATTTAATTTTAGCACCGGAAGGTTTAAAAATTAATCAATATATAAAAAGTTCATCAAATGCTGAATTAAAAGTAGGTAATGCCTTACCTTTACAAAATATTCCTATTGGTAGTTTAATACATAATATTAGTTTATATCCTCAATCAAGAGGTAAATTAATAAGAAGTGCCGGTACCTCAGCACAATTAATTCAAAAAATTAATAATAAATATGCAAGAATTCGTTTAAATTCTGGAGAATTAAAATTAATTTTATTAACTTGTTATGCTACATTAGGTATAGTATCTAATATTAATCATAAAAAAATTAAATTAGGAAAAGCTGGACGTTCACGTTGGTTAAATAGAAGACCTTCTGTCCGCGGTGTAGCAAAAAATCCAGTGGATCATCCACACGGTGGTGGTGAAGGTAAAACAAGTGGTGGAAGACCTTCGGTAACACCTCAAGGTAAAATAACTAAAGGAAAACCTACACGTAAAAAAAATAAAAAAAAATTAATTATTCAATAAATTATGTCTAGAAGTAAGTATAAAGGTCCATTTTTTAAAGTTAATTTATTAAAAAAAAAACAATGGATAAAAATAACTAATAAAAATTTAACAATATTACCTGAATATAGTAATCATTCTGTAAGTGTTTATAATGGTAAAATATTTATTAATTTAGAAATAAATGATAAAATGATTGGTTTTAAATTTGGTGAATTTATTAATACACGAAAAAAACATATCTATAAAAAAAAAAAAATAAAATATGGGTCAAAAAGTTATACCAATTAGTTTAAGATTAAATAAAAAAAAAAATTGGAGTTCAAAATGGATTGTTAATAATAATGAATATTCAAATTTATTACATTTTGATTTAGAAATTAAAAAATATTTTGAAAATATTTTTAATTATAAAAATTTAAAATTAATAGATATAAATATCATAAAAACATCTAATAATGTTAATGTATATGTTTATATACAAAAAAATGCAAAAAAATATTATAAATTATCGTATAATAAAATTATAAATCATTTAAATTTATATTATCCTAATAATAATATTAAATTATTTATTAAAAATGTTCATTTTTTTGAATTTCTTAAATTACGGAAAAATTTACAAAAAATTTTTTATAAAATAAAAAAAAATAATAGAATTAATAAAAATGTTAAAAAAATGATTTATAATTTTAGTTATGCTTTTTATACTAAGAATATTAATATTATAACATTTTATATTAAACAAACATTAGAAAGAAAAAAAACACATAAAAAATTTATAAATAATATTGATAATATGCTTCAAGAATTTTTTAAAATGTTTTCTAATTTTGTTGGATACCGTTTACAATTTAAAGGTCGTTTAAATAAATCAAAACGTAAAAAAAAAATGATTTTTCAAAAAGGAAAGATACCTTTAAATACTTTAGAATATGATATCAAATATCATTTCAATGAATTTAAAACTCCCTCAGGTATTTGTAGTATTAAATTATGGGTTTTCTTTAAACCTCTACAAATAGCATTAAATCCTAAATTTTTAAAAAAAATATTTAAGAATAAAAAAAAAATTAAATAATTTTAATTATGTTATTTCCCAAAAAAACTAAATATAAAAAACAATTTAAAGGTAAACTTATAGGTAAAACAACAAAAGGTAATAATATTATTTATGGTAAATATGCAATTAAGGTTTTAGAAGAAACTCGTTTAACTTCAAGACAAATAGAAGCAACTCGTAGAATAATTATTCGAAAAATGAAAAGATTAGGATTTCTTTGGATAAGAATTTTCCCAAATACACCTATTACTTCAAAACCTACAGAAAATCGTATGGGTAAAGGAAAAGGTGCTGTTTCTTTTTGGATAGCTAAAGTAAAAAAAGGTCAAATTTTATATGAAATTAGTGGTATTTCATTAGAAAATGCAAAAAAAGTTTTAAAAGCAGGTTCAAATAAATTACCAGTTAAAACAAAATTTATTTATAAATAATAAGGCTTATAGTTTAATTGGTTAGAGCATACCGCTCATAACGGTGTAGTTGTAGGTTCAAATCCTACTAAGCCTAATTAACAAATTTTAAATGAAAAAATTAAAAAAACAAAAAATTAATAATTTACTAAATTATCAACAATTTTTAAACAATAATTATTTAAAAAAAAAAAAATTTAAATTAAAAAATATTTTATTTGAAAATCAAATTTTATATAATAATGTAAATTTAGAAGCATATGTAATTGAATTTAACAATTATGAAAATATCTATTTACCTTTTACTTTAATAAAAATAGATGAAATTTCAACAATTGCTCTAAAATATGAAAATATTATATTATTTAATTATGAATTAATTTATAATATATTATATCAATTTAATAAAATAATGTTTCAACATATTTTAGAAAAAAAAAAAAATTCAATAAAAGGTCGTTTATTAGGTGGAAATTGGAATAATAAAAAAATTTTTATTTCGATTTTAGGTTTTATTTTTTCTATGAAACCTATTAATTTAAATAATGCTTTAAATTATAAAAAGAAATTTTATTTTAATAAATATAATAAAAAAAGTTTTTATAAAAAAAAAATTAATTCTACACGATTAATTAATTGTTATAAATTAAAATATTTAAATTTTAAAGTTAATAATTTAAATATTTTTAAAAAATCAAAAAAAGAATTTTCAAGACTTTCATATATTCAAACTATTATTCAAAATCAAAAAATACAAAATAATAGTTTAAAATAAAACTAAAAGTGTTCTTTCAAGAAAAATATATGTTGAAGAAATAAAATTTTAAAAATAAATTATGCCACAATTCGATCAATTTTCATTTTTTAATCAAGTTTCATGGTTTTTTTTTTTTTTTTTTAATTTTTATTTTTTTGTTACTTATTTTTTTTTACCTAAAATTTGTTATAATTTAAAATTTAGAAAAAAAAAAATAATTTTTGATAATAAAAAAAAAAATCAAATTAATTTTGAAAAAAATAATATTATTTTTTTTTTTAATAATTCTTATAAAACATTTTGTTCTAATTTTAAATTATTTTTTAGTAAAAAATTATTAATTTATAAAAAAAATCAAGAAATTAAAATACATGAAACACCCATTTTTAATACTTTATTAAAACAAAAAATTAATATTTTTTTAAATCAAAAATTTTTATTATTTAAAAAAATTTTTATAACATTTAATTAAAAAATTAATTAAACTTAAAATAAGTGTATAGCTCAGTTGGTAGAGCACCGGACTTTTAATCCGATGGTCTTGGGTTCAAGTCCCAATACACTTATTTGGGGATATATTTCAACTGGTAGAAAGTATGTTTTGCAAATATAAGGTTATCGGTTCGAATCCGATTATCTCCACATTTATTATATAATTTTATGCAAAAAAAAATTAAAAAAAATATTAAACAACGTTATTTATTTAAAAATTTTGAAAAAAATAGATTAACGTTAAAAATTCTTTCAAAAAATTTAAATATTGAAAAAGATTTACGATGGAAATTGCAACAAAAATGGTTCTTTTTTCACCAAAATTCATCAATTACTCGAATTAAAAATTTATGTGTTTTAACAGGACGTGCTAAAAGTGTTTATCGTTTATTTAAAATTTCTAGAATTCAATTACGTAAATTAGCATCAAAAGGCTTTTTACCTGGTGTTTCAAAATATAGTTGGTAAATTTATTATTATGATTATAACAGATACTCTTTCAAATTTATTTTCAAAAATAAAAAATGGTTACTTAGTAAAAAAATCAAAAATAATACAACAAAAATCAAAACAAAGTATAAATATTTTAAATATTTTAGTTAAAGAAGGTTTTATAAAAAGTTATAAAATAAATTCAAAAAATCAATTAGATATTTATTTAAAATATAGAAAAAATAAAGCAGTTATTACTGATATAAAAAGACTTTCTAAGCCAGGAAAACGTTTATATATAGCTAATAAAGATTTATATAAAAAAAAAACAGGATTTTATATTATTTCAACATCTATAGGTATTTTAACTGATTTACAAGCTAAAAAATTAAATGTAGGTGGTGAATTAATTTGTAAAATTTTTTAAAAAAAATTATGATTAAGATATTAAAAAAAAATATTAAATTAAAAAATAAAAATTTTTTTAAAAGTCCTTTCGGAGATATTCAACTTTTTTTTATTGATAAAACTTTTTTTTTTCAAAAAAATATAAAACTTTCTAGTAAAGATAAAACAATTTTCTTTAAGACATCTTTAGGTTTATTATCTTTAACATTTGTTAATAATATTAATTTTTTTTTAAAAAAAAATAAAGTATTATTAAATATTGATATAAATAAAAATAAAAAAAGTATTTTAAATTTATATAATAAATTAATTAAAATAAAAATTAAAGGTGTTTTACAAGGTTTTAAAACTAGTTTACTTTTAAGAGGTATTGGTTTTAAAGCTTTTATTGAAAATAATAATCTAATCCTAAAATTGGGATATAGTCATAATATTATAATCCCAATTCCCTCAAATATTGAAATTATTAATCAAACAAATATTTTAATTTTTAGTAGTATAGATTATATTTTTTTAAATCAATTTGTACATTATATTAGAAATCATAAAAAACCTGAACCATATAAAGGTAAAGGTTTATTATTAAAAAATGAAAAAATTTTACAAAAAGAAGGAAAAAAAAGTAAAAAATAATTAAATATGATACAAAAAAATAAAAAAAAAAATAATAATATATTATTAAATTTATTATTTAAATCAAAAAACATGTATGGAGAATCATTAATTTATACAAATAAAGAAATATTACCATTTATCTATGGAAGTCGTTATGATTATACTATAATTAATTTAAAAGATGTTTCATTTTTTTTAAAACGTATTTTTAAATTAATAAAAAATATGTTACAAAAAAATGAAAAAATTTTAATAATAGGAAATAATAATGAAGTTCAATTTTTATTAAATATAGCATTTATTAAAAAAAATCCAAATATTATTTTTTTTAATAAAGAATGGGTAAATGGTTTAATTACTAATAAAATTATGAATACAACTTTTAATAAAGTAATTAATTATTTAATTAAAGAAAATGAAATAAAATTAATTTTAATAATTAAAAGTTCAATAAAAGATACTTTTTTAAATCAAGAACTTTCTATTTTACAAATACCCACTATTTCATTAATAAATACAAATCAAACAATAAAAAATATAAATTATCCTATTGTAACAAATTCTCGAAATATTCAATCAATATATACTTTAATGTATTTATTACGTAAAATATTTTAATAAATAATATGAATAAATTAAAACCAAGAAATAAAATATGTTTTCAAAATAATAGAAATATACATAAAAATTTAAACTTATTAAAATTAAATTCAAAAAAATGGAATTTATTTAAAAAAAAATTAAGATATCGTAAAGAAATAAAACCTGAAAAACGTAAAAAATTTTTTCAAAAAAGATTATTTGAAAAACAACAATTTCGAAATTTTTATGGATGTATTCATGAATATCAATTAAAAAATATATTTAAAAAATTATCAAAAAAAAATAATAAAATAAATATATTTAAAAAATTTGTTATTTTATTAGAAAGTCGTTTAGATATAAATTTAGTAAGATTAAAATTAGTTAAAACAATTTTTAAAGCAAAACAATTAATTAATCATAATAAAATTAAAGTTAATAATAAAATTATAAGTAAACCTAATTTTTTATTAAAAAAAGGTGATATTATTTATATGATTAAATAACTAATAAATATGCAAAAAAATAAAAAAAATTATCAAAAAAATAATAAATATAATAAACAACATTTTAATAAAAAAAATAATAAATATCCTTATTCTTATAAAAGATATAATAAAAATTCTTATAAAAATAAAAATAATATTTATTATCTTTTAGGAGAAAAAAAACCATTAAAACCCTTAATAACTGCATATTTACATAGAAATAAAAAAATAAAAACAGGTATTTTTTTTAAAGAACCTTCTTTTAAAACAATATTATATCCTTTTTATTTAAATTTAAAATTAATTAATGAATATTTAAAAAAAAAATAAAAATTTAAACCATTTAAATGGTTTAAGTATAAATAATAAAAGCATTAAGTGGATGCCTTGGCATTAATTTAATTTTTAGGACGTAAAAAATGCGAAAAGCTATATTAAATATTATTATATTTTGAAATATAGATTTCCTAAAGAAAACTTTTTCTTTGTGAAAATTTTAAAAATAGTGAATTGAAATATCTAAGTAACTATTAAAAAAATCAAACGAGATTCCGTTAGTAATGACGAATGAAAATGGAAATTAGGTTTATAAAAAAAAAAATTATTTGAAAAATTTTGAAAAATTTACATAAAAAGGTGAAAGTCCTGTAGAATAATAATTGATTTTATGATAGTAAAAAAAGGTATGTGTAATCTTTTTTGAATATTGGGGAACCACCCTCAAAACCTTTTAAGAATTAATGATCGATAGTGAACAAGTACTGTAAAGGAAAGGTGAAAAAGAACTTTTGAGTTTGAAATAATTCTGAAACTTAATGTTAACAATCAATTGGAACTTTTTCAAAAAGTGACAGTGTACCTTTTGCATAATGGGCCAGCAAGTTTATTTTTATAGCAAGCTTAATTTAATAAAGTAGGCGTAGATAAATCAAGTTTTAAAAAGCTTTTTAGTTATATAAATAAGACCCGAAACTGAGTGATCTAACCATGAACAGATTGAAAAATAGGTAAAACTGTTTGGAGGATCGAACTCACATATGTGGCAAAATATGGAGATGATTTGTGGTTAGGAGTGAAAGGCTAATCAAACTCAGAGATAGCTGGTTTTCCGCGAAATCTATTGAAGTAGAGCATTTAAAATCTTTTTTTGGGGTAGAGCACTCATTGAGCTAAGGGGCGTAAAAACTTACTGAATTCTTGGAAACTCCGAATACAAAAAAAAGTAATTTAAATAGACAGACATTAGGCGCTAAGGTCTTTTGTCAAGAGGGAAACAGCCCAGATTGATCGCTAAGGTCTCTAAATAATATTCTAAGTGAAAAAGGAAGTGAAAAAATGATTACAACCAGTAGGTAGGCTTGGAAGCAGCCATCCTTTAAAGAAAGCGTAATAGCTCATTGGTCTAGTTTTTTTGCGCCTAAAATGTATCGAGACTTAAGAAATTTACCGAAGCGGCAAGTTTTATTTTAAATAAAACGGTAGCGGAACATTCTGTATGTTAATAGAGATATATTGTGAAATATGTTGAAGATATCAGAAAAGAAAATGCTGGCATTAGTAACAAAAAATAACGTATATAAATCGTTATCACCGTAAATCCAAGGGTTTCTATGTTAAGATGTATTGCATAGAGTGAAACGGCCCCTAAGAAAGATTTGACGAAAGCAAATTTTGATGGGATAATTTTTAAATTAAATTTTTTTTTAAAAGTGACAAAAATTTTTAATTTTTCAGGAAATAGCTTTTTTAATTAAAAACCGTACCCTAAACCGACACAGGTGGATAGGTCGAGTAGACTAAGGTGAATGAGAGAACTATATTGAAGGAACTCGGCAAAATGACTTTGTAACTTCGGGATAAAAAGTACCTGATTATTTTTAATAATTGGGTGTCACAAAATAGGGGGTTGCGACTGTTTAATAAAAACTTAGGACTCTGCTAAATGGTAACATGATGTATAGGGTCTGACACCTGCCCGGTGCTGGAAGATTAAAAGGAGATGTTTGCGCATTAAATGGAAGTCCCAGTAAACGGCGGCCGTAACTCTGACGGTCCTAAGGTAGCGAAATTCCTTGTCGGGTAAGTTCCGACCTGCATGAATGGTGTAACGACATCCCCGCTGTCTCCAATATAGACTCAGTGAATTTGAATTATCCGTGAAGATGCGGATTTTCTATAGTTAGACGGAAAGACCCCGTGAACCTTTACTACATCTTTATATTGTTATCTTATCTAATATGTGTAGTATAAGTGGTAATTTTTTAGACCTTTACGCTAGTAAATTGTTTAGATATTCTTGAAATACCACTCTTATTATAATAAATAACTAATATTTTTAAAATAGACAGTGTATGGTTGGTAGTTTGACTGGGGCGGTCACCTCCTAAAGAGTAACGGAGGTGTACAAAGGTAAGCTCAAATTGGATAATAGTATCAATTGTAGAGCATAATGGTAAAAGCTTGCTTGACTGTAAGATAGACATATCAAACAGGGACGAAAGTCGGTCATAGTGATCCGATAATTCTTTGTGGAAAGATTATCGCTCAACGGATAAAAGGTACTCCGGGGATAACAGGCTGATGACTCCTAAGAGCTCCTATCGACGGAGTCGTTTGGCACCTCGATGTCGACTCATCACATCCTGGAGCTGAAGAAGGTTCCAAGGGTTCGGCTGTTCGCCGATTAAAGTGGTACGTGAGTTGGGTTTAGAACGTCGTGAGACAGTTTGGTTCCTATCTTCTATAGATATTTTGAAAAATGAAAGAATCTAACTCTAGTACGAGAGGACCGAGAAGGGTAAATCTCTGGTGTATCGGTTGTTGAAAGGCATTGCCGAGTAGCTAAATTTATTTTGGATAATTACTGAAAGCATCTAAGTAAGAAACCATTCTTAAAAATTTTTCATATAAAAACTGTAAAAGATGATTACATTGATAGGTTTTAAGTGTAAGTATTGTAAAATATTTAGCTTAAAAATACTAAAAGTTTTAAAAATTAAAATATAATTATTTCTTTGTAGCTCAATGGTAGAGCAAATGGCTGTTAACCGTTAGGTTGTAGGTTCAAATCCTATCAAAGAAGTTTTATATTTAAGGTCGAATAGCCAAGTCAGGTTTAAGGCAGTAGTTTGCTAAACTATCAGTTAATAAATTAACTCGTGGGTTCGAATCCCACTTCGACTTATTTTCTTAATAATTAATAAGATGATGTAGTTTAATGGTAGAGCGTGGGAATCATAATCCTAATGTTGTAGGTTCAAATCCTACCATCATTATTATTGCTTAAATAAAAATATCATTATTAATATTATTTTAAAACGGAAGGTAGCATAGTCTGGCTAATGCATCTGTTTTGGGAACAGAAGATCAAAGGTTCAAATCCTTTTCTTCCGAAAATCGGTAATAAGATGAGATAGAGTAATAGGTAACTTATCAGGCTCATAATCTGAAGATGTAGGTTCAAGTCCTACTCTCATCATTTCATTAATATAATTTATGATTCAAATTCAAACTAAATTAAAAGTAAACGATAATAGTGGTATTAAAATAGGACAATGTATAAAAATTTATAAAAAAAAAGTAGGAAAAATTGGTGATACCGTTTTAATTTCTGCAAAAAAACTACGTTTAAATCAAAAAAAAAAAATTAAAATAATTAAAGGTGATTTATTTAAAGCTTTAATAATTCATACAACATATCAAAAAAAAAGTACTATAGGTAATATAATAAAATTTGATAAAAATTGTATAATTATTTTAAATAATCAAAATAAACCTTTAGGAACACGTATATTTGGTCCAATTACTTCTGAATTTCGAAAACAAAAAAATTTCAAAATATTATCATTAGCTTCAAATATTTTATAAAATTTTATGGAAAAAAATTTACAAAATCATTATAAGAATATTACTATTTACGATCTTTTAACAAAATTAAATTTTAAAAATATATTTGAAATTACTAAAATTACTAAAATTTGTTTAAATATTGGTTTTAAGAATGCAAATATTGAAAAAAAAAAATTAATTAATATAATTTTACTTTTAAAATTAATAACAAATCAAAAACCCTTAATAACTAAATCAAAAAAAAATAATATTTTTTTAAAAATAAAAAAAAATTCAATTATTGGTTGTAAAATAACTTTAAGAAATAAAAATATTTTTAATTTTTTAGAAAAAATTTTAATTTTCATTTTACCAAATTTAACTAAAATAAATTTTAATTTTACAAATAAAAATATTTTTAATTTTCAAATTCAAAATGTTTTACATTTTTTTGAATTAAAGACTGAATTTTTAAAATTTAAAAATATACCACCAATAGATGTATCTATTCATACAAATGCAAAAAATAATAATGAATTATTTTTATTATTAAATTCACTTTTTTTAATAAAAAAATAATTTATTAGCAAAAATAGCTCAATGGTAGAGTATAACCTTGCCAAGGTTAATGTTGAGGGTTCGAATCCCTTTTTTTGCTTTATAGCTTTTAAAATAAATGGACCCAAAGGCAGTATTTGGTATTTCCATTATATCTAATAAGGGGATAACAAAAGAATTGACATTTATTATATGTGATTATAGATTAATTGGTAAATCATTTATCTTCCAAGTAAATATTGTGGGTTCAAGTCCCACTAATCACATCACATCACATCATATTATATTTTATTAGGAGAAATGGCTGAGTGGTTAAAAGTGGCAGACTGTAAATTTGTTGAAGTAATTTCTACGTAGGTTCGAATCCTACTTTCTCCAAATATAAATATTTTTTAATTTAATTTTTATAAATTAAAATGCATAGTGTTTTTAAAACTAAATAATATTAAAATTTTATTAGGTTATTTAGCATAAATTATATTTTTAGTTTTAGATATTTTTAATTATTTTAATTAGTAAGTTATTTAAAAAACTGTAACTATTTATAAGAAGTTAAAAAGTCTTTCTTATAATATTAGAATAAATATTATAAAATGTTATATTTTTTTTTTATTTTTTAAAAATAGAAATTTTCTATCCTTTAAGACAATATAAAATAAAAATTAATATAAGAATGTTATATTATAAAAATTTAAATTTTTTGTTATTTTAAAAATATATATTAAATAATTAATATAAACTATAAATAGAGTTTGATCCTGGCTCAGAATAAATGCTATCGGTATGCTTAACACATGCAAGTCGAATGTTTTAAAAACATGGCGAACGGGTGAGTAACACGTGAATTATCTACCTTTTAATTCGGAATAATTATTTTTATAAAAATACGGAATAAATAAATTAAAGTTTTTTAACGTTAAAAGATGAGTTTGCGCAAGATTATGGTAGTTGGTAGTTTAAAAGACTACCAAGCCTATTATCTTTAGCTGGTTTGAAAGAATGATCAGCCACATTGGGACTGAGACACGGCCCAAACTTTTTTAAAGGCAGCAGTGGGGAATTTTGGACAATGAGCGAAAGCTTGATCCAGCAATACCGAGTGAGTGATGACGGCTAATTAGGTTGTAAAGCTCTTTCATTAAGGAGGAAAATGACAGTACTTAAAAAAGAAGTTCCGGCTAATACCCGTGCCAGCAGCCGCGGTAATACGGGAGGAGCGAGCATTATTCGGAATGATTAGGCGTAAAGGGTTTGTAGGTGGTTTTTTAAGTTGAAAGAAACAAATTAAAGCTTAACTTTATATATTTTTTCAAAACTGATAAACTGGAGTATAAATAGAGGATAATGGAATTTCTATTGGAGTGATAAAATACGTTGATAATAGAAGGAAGATCTATGGCGAAGGCAATTATCTGGGTATATACTGACACTGAGAAACGAAAGCTTGGGTAGCGAACGGGATTAGATACCCCGGTAGTCCATGCTGTAAACGATGAGTGCTAATATTTAGAATTTTTAGATATAACAGCTAACGCGTTAAGCACTCCGCCTGAAAAGTATAATCGCAAGATTGAAATTCAAAGGAATTGACGGGAGTCTACACAAGCGGTGGAGCATGTGGTTTAATTCGATAATACGCGCAGAACCTTACCAACTCTTGCTAATTTTTATATAAAATATTATATAAAAAACAGGCGTTGCATGGCTGTCGTCAGCTCGTGTTGTGAAATGTTTGGTTAAATCCTTTAACGAGCGCAACCCTTATTGTTAGTTGCTAATTTATTAAAAAAAATAAAAGTACTCTAACAAAAAAATTAATGATAGGTTAATGGAAGGTGGGGATGACGTCAAGTCTTCATGGCCCTTATGAGTTGGGCTACACACGTGCTACAATGATAATTACAATGAGAGGCAATAATGATAAAAGTTGGAGCAAATCTTTAAAAATTATCTTAGTTCGGATTAAGGGCTGAAACTCGCCCTTATGAAGTTGGAATCGCTAGTAATCGCAGAACAGTATGCTGCGGTGAATATGTTACTGGACTTTGTACACACCGCCCGTCACATCAGGGAAGTTGATTATTTTTAAAATAATTCTTAATTATTTAATATAATTATCTAATTATTTAATTATATTAATTTATAATTTATATTAAATAACTTAAAATTCCTAAAAAGTGATTAGTAACTTTGATGAAGTCGTAACAAGGTAGTCGTAGGGGAACCTGTGTCTGGAAGAGATCTTTAAACATTCTTAAATTAATTCTTAAATTAATTCTTAAAATATAAGGAAAATAGTTTAATTGGTAAAATCATAGTCTCCAAAATTATTGTTATGGGTTCAAGTCCCATTTTTCCTGTTTTTTTTTTAAATATTATAAATCAAAAAAATTTTATAAGATCTGAAATTAATTAAATTCAAGTTATAAAAATAAAATTTTATTTAAAATACTTTTTAACAAAAGGGAATTTAAATTTAAATTTATAATATTTAAAAAAAAATGATATAATTTTTAATATGTTAAAAATTCGAATTTTTTTGAATATTCTTAGGATATTATAAGATTTTGTATTAAATTTAAACTTTTAGACTGAATTCTAAATCTTTTTTAATATAAATATTTGTATTTTAATACTATTATTAGGAGGAATTTTTATAAAATATAAAATTTTTATACCTATTTTTGTATATATTAAAAAAAAAAAAAAAAATATGATAATAACAAATTATATAAATAACCAATTCACTTTTTTAGATATGGCAGAACCTTGGCAATTAGGTTTTCAAGATCCAGCAACCCCTGTTATGGAAGGTATTATTAACTTTCACCATGATTTAATGTTTTTTTTAATTATGATTACTGTATTTGTTTGTTGGATGTTATTTAGAGTTATAACTCTTTTTGATGAAAATAATAATAAAATCCCTTCAACTGTTGTACATGGTGCTACTATTGAAATTATTTGGACTTCTATTCCAGCTTTAATTTTATTAACTGTTGCAGTTCCATCTTTTGCTTTATTATATTCAATGGATGAAGTAATTGATCCAATTATTACTTTAAAAGTAATTGGTAGTCAATGGTATTGGAGTTATGAATATTCAGATAATTTAGAATTCTCAGATGAACCTTTAATTTTTGATAGTTATATGGTACAAGAAGATGATTTAGCTATAGGTCAATTTAGACTTTTAGAAGTAGATAATCGTGTAATAGTTCCAACTAATAGTCATATTAGGGTATTAATTACAGCATCAGATGTATTACATTCATGGGCAATCCCATCGTTAGGTATTAAATTAGATGCTTGTCCTGGTCGTTTAAATCAAACTTCTATGTTTATTAAAAGAGAAGGTGTTTTTTATGGACAATGTAGTGAAATTTGTGGAGTAAATCATGGATTTATGCCTATTGTTGTAGAATCAGTATCATTAGAAGATTATCTAACTTGGTTAAACAATAAAATCAATTTTGATTTTACTGTTTAATTATTAAAAAAATTTATGATATTTAAAATAATTAGTATAATTTTTTTAATATTATTATTATTTACTGATATTAAACAAATAATTAATAAAATTAAACAATTTTTTATTAAATAATAAAAATTAAAAAATCCAACGCTTTTTTTTAATAAAAATATATATAATTTTGCATTTAAAAAAAAAAAATATATTCAAAA